TGGCCCACTATTGGCCAAACCACCTGAGCACTAGGTCCGATGTGAGTAGGATCACTCAGCCATGCTTCATAATTTGAAAAACGAGCACCGTGGAAATACATACCACTCAGCCAAAGAAAGATGATAGAGAGTTGGCCAAAATGGGCACTAAATACTTTTCGAGAGATTTCCTCCAAATCACTGGTATGACTATCAAAATCGTGAGCATCAGCATGTAGGTTCCAGATCCAAGTGGTAGTATCAGGTCCCTTAGCTATTGTTCTTGAGAAATGACCGGGTTTAGCCCATTCCTCGAAAGAAGTTTTTATGGGATCCCTATCTACCAAAATTTTGACTTCTGGTTCCGGCGAACGAATAATCATTGAGTCCTCCTCTTTCCGGACAACACATACAAAGAAACCCGCCAACAGTCACTCAAGTAATTAGTGAACCGATGATAGATGCTTAGAATTTTTTTCTTTCTCTTCTATCGCCCATCTATTCATATCTATTTTCTTTAGTTATTCACTAGAGCAATTATGATCTGGAAGTCGATCTGGGGCAAGTGTTCGGGTCTATTATGACATATCCATAGGGTGCTCAATGGACCCATTTTTTTTTTAATAAAAAAAAGTTTTCGCACGTTGGTACACAAAGAGTTTTTTTATAACCTAATTTAGTGTATTCATATTTCAATTATAAGTTCCAAAATGTAGCCGATTTTTTCTGTTTTAAATATAGGATATTATTCTATTTCACTAAACGCTTAGCTTATTAGTCATTACTAAGAAATATTGATATTTAGTCATTTTCAAATCTCTTTTATTGGTTTTAATAGAAAAAATAGAAAAAGCTAGATATATAGATATTCTCATATTTATGTACTAGAGAATACCAAATGAATATAGAACGATTTGAGAAAAGGATATAATGAAATTTTTTTATTTGATTGGTTCTTCTTATAGAAAAATCGGGATCTGTTTTATTTGACCGAGAGGGCCAAGAAACTAAAAAACGATTAATTGTAAAAACAAATAAAGATATGTAAAAAAAAAAAAGAAACAAAGGAAAAGTTCTTATTCGAAGCGCCTCGTGATCGTCAACCAATTCTGTGCTTCAATATAATTACCAGGAGTAAGCGTTATAGCCTGTTTCCAATACTCCGCGGCTTGGGCGAACCAAGCCTCCGCCATTTCAGAATCTCCTTGTTGAATGGCCTGTTCTCCACGGTCGGAATAGGCGGGCCAATTCCCTCCCTGAGAACCGTACTTGAGAGTTTCCTACCTCATACGGCTCGCCAACCAACTCTTTTGTTTTGGTGTACGGGTTTTTTAACTTTAACTTACTTTAACTTTATATCTAATTGAATGTCTAATTGAATGTCTAATTAAATGAGATTTCTTATAGATGTTCGGTTTTTCTTGGATTAAACAAAAGAGAGTAATTACATGAGTTTCAAACTTTCATTTTGATTTAATTAATATATTTTAATTAAAATTAATATATTTTAATTAATAAATTAATTAATATAATAAGTTTTATCTTTTCTCCTACCTTCAGAAAAAAAGGCATGTTCACTGTTATTAGATATTAGAATTTTCTGAAAGGTAACTATCCCGCTTTCATATAAAAATTTATATAGAATCTTTGAAAAAGACTTTTTTTCATACGTCATAAAAAAGAAAAAGACTTACTGTCTTTAGGATCTGATGCTACACCGCTGCTCAATACCTTAGGGGATCCACTCTATTACATAAGTAGATTCCTAAGATTTATCTCATATTATGATATAAATAAACAGCTCTTGTTGTATCGGTCCAAAACCTTTCCAATCGATCTTTACGGTGCTTCCTCTATCAATTAAATCTTTTTTTATCCATAGAAATCAAGTATTTAGGCATATCTAGTCTTCACTTCATATTTCGATCTATGAAGTTTATTTATTTGCTACAGCTGATAAAAAATCGTTTTGGCCGATGCTTATGTAGAAAGCCCTTTTTTGTGTTTCTAGTATTTCATTGACTAGCTTCGTTCTTTTTTTCTATAGTGGAGATAGTCGCACGTAATGACAGATCACAGCCATATTATTAAAAGCTTGTGGTAAAAAGGGGTTTCGTTCTAATGCCCGAAAATAATATTCTAAAGCTTTGGTATGTTCCCCATTACTTGTGTGGATAAGGCCTATATTATAGAGTATATAACTTCGATCATAGGGGTCAATTTCTAGTCGCATAGCTTCATAATAATTCTGTAATGCTTCCGCATAATTTCCTTCAGATTGAGCCGACATCCGTTACGGTCGTTATTCGCTTTAACGAATTCTCCGTTTCAGAACCGTATGTGAGATTTTCATCTCATACGGCTCCTCCTTTAGGTGCATAATGAAAATAATATATGGAAAAATTTGATGTCATTATGAACTAAGCGGGGCTAATGTTTTTACAAGAAATCCCTAGCCAACCTTCTTGCAAAAGATCTTTTCTTACTACCAAGTGGTTCATGCTAGATAAAAATAAGAAAGGAAACTCTAAAAATTTCTTTGTTCTCAACGCCCCTAAATTTCCGGGAATTAGTCACTTCAACAGTCTTCAATGGTTATACGGGTATCCAAAGTACGAACGAGATGGATGTTTATTGTTCCAACCATTTTAATTAGTCCTAATCCCAAAGAAGAAGAAAGAAAAGGAATCCTTTTTCAGAAAGTTTTCGTGTTGTTGATTTCTCGGCGTAGTGCTTCTTCCCCTATGCCTCCTATTCGTATATTGTATTAGTGTAGTAGGATTGATCTGTAATACGGGAACCATAGGTAAAAACCTTTTGCTCAATACTAGAATTCACAATTGAAGCATCTAAGGCTGCATTAATCGTGGATACATGACAGAAGGGATTGCTTTTTTTATATTATAAACTTCACCTTCAAAAGCGTAGATTTTTTTCAATACTCGTTTTTATTTCTATTCCAAATCGGCGAGAAATAAAAAAAATAATGATAATCAAATCGCACCATCTCTGTAATAAGTAAATGCCTCTTTTTCTCCGGAAGTTGTCGGAATGACTCGTAATAAGATATCGGCTACAATTGTAAAGGTTTTATCAATAAAATTTCCATTTATACGCGATCTTGGCATAGGTAGTAATCCATTCTATAACTCTTTTTATTTCCTTTACCTTTTCTTTTCTGAGAAAATTTTCTCACAAACAAAGGAATTGTATAGTACGAACTAACATAAAAGCGGACTCGTTAAAATAAAAAAACCTTCTATCTACTGCCAATTTTTTCCGGTCAAAAAAGGTATCTATTAACCATAATCTAAAAAACGATGAATAACTCGCTATTCACCCAGGTACTCAGTCATAATCCTGATGTCGGAGAGATGGCCGAGTGGTTGAAGGCGTAACATTGGAACTGTTATGTAAACTTTTGTTTACCGAGGGTTCGAATCCCTCTCTTTCCGTACTTTCAACTAATTAACCAGTCTTACGTGATTGACCACAATGTATCCAATAAAAAAGAATAGATATAAAATCTACATTTCTTTGATATGGAAAATGCTGGGAAGAGCAAACAAGGGATCCAAACCTCCCTACCAATCTATGATACATGAATAGGAAAAAGATTCCCTGATAAAACCCCTTACCTTGTGCCTTTTTATTTTTAATCAAAAAAGAGGGACAAAGGGGAGTTGTACGAACTCTTGTTTTTAGTTATTTTTTTACTTAAGTTAGGTTTATTAAGTCTGTCGAGAGTAATATTCTACGACAAGCAATTCATTTATTTTCAAACCGACGCATTTCCTATCTATTATTTGATTGACTAACCCTTCGTATTGGAATGTGTGAAGAGTCAGATGGTTTGGCAATTCCTCGGGGGCAGATGAATCAAGAAGATTTTGAACCAAAGTTCTAGAGTTTTGTTCATCCTTCACTGTAATAATATCTCGGGGTTTGCAGCGATAACTTGGTATATCAACTATACGACCATTAACTAAAATATGTCCATGGTTAACTAATTGGCGCGCTTGAGGAATAGTCAAAGCCATACCCAATCGAAAAAGGATGTTATCCAAACGCATTTCAAGTAACTGTAATAAAACTTGACCTGTTGACCCCTTGGCTTTTCCGGCGATACGAACATATTTAAGTAATTGGCGTTCTGTAAGACCATAATGAAAACGCAATTTTTGTTTTTCTTCTAAACGAATACGATATTGAGATTTTTTTCCGGAGCGCGATTGGTTTCTAAGATCGCTTCCTGCCCTAGGCCTTTTACTAGTTAGTCCCGGTAAAGCCCCCAGACGGCGTATTTTTTTAAAACGAGGCCCTCGGTAACGTGACATAAAGACTCCTTTTTTTATTGAAATTGTACAAAACTCAAGAAAATTAAAACTGAACTAAATGATAATGATAAATGACGTGAAATCCACTCCAATAAACTATTGGAATACAAAGAGTCCGAAGATATATTCTCTCAATATACAGATTTTTTTTATTGTATATACAATATATATAAATCAAATAAATCACAAAAATTTTCCTTTATTTTCTTTTCTGGATTTATTTTGCAAAGATCTAACCCCTTTACCCAATATATATTCCTATATTGAAGTTTGTATGACATAATATAAATGGCGCGGTAACTTTTTGAAAAAGGTGCAAAAAGTCTTTTAAATCTTCTTTTATTTTGAAAGTACATTAAAAATCATGTAAAAAAAAAAAAAAACGAAAAAATATGAAAAGCCGGCTATCGGAATCGAACCGATGACCATCGCATTACAAATGCGATGCTCTAACCTCTGAGCTAAGCGGGCTCAAATAAAATAGCGCATGCATACAAATTCACTAAACTACTAGATCGTATCAATTAACTATTCTATTCATATTTTTCCTTATCTATATTAGAATGAATCATATTCCATATATTAATGAACCATATTCCATATATTCTAGAACAGAATATAGCTCAAATAAATAGTGACTTTCATTAAATACTTAATTAATTACTAGAATATAGCAATATATCGACTTTCTAATTTTGATTTCATTAGTTTCTAAATAAGAAAATCTTAATTAGATCAGAAATCTTTTTTTTTAGTTAAATGATATCTGATTTGAAATTCTTTTTTTTTTGTTCTAACCTCATGCTATTATTATTCTTTTAATACTTTTTATCTTTGTATTTTATTTCGAATATTCTAGAATTATTCGAAATAATATTCGAAATGAATATTCAAATAGCATTTTTTAGAATTATTCGAATTTAAAATCTACGAAGTAGACTTAGAATCTTTTTCCATTGCACATTGTAGGATTCTAAATTTCAATAATAATCAGAAATTTCTTTTCATGGAAGTAAAAAAAATCGACCCTTCGACTATTTTTTTTAATTTCAGACAAAGATGAGAAAAGGAAGAACATATATGTTATGTAATATATAACCATATTGAATTGCAAATACAAAAATGATAGAATCTTTGTTGATTAGACTAAATCAATATGGATGGGGCTAAAAAAAAAATGAAAGAAGATACCAAAGAAATAAAAAAAGTATCGATATGTAATGAAGTAATGAATTCCAAGGTTTCGGCATAAGAAAAATGGAAAGACATCATAATGAGATCCTAATCTCAAAGCAAAAAGGGGATATGGCGGAATTGGTAGACGCTGCGGACTTAATTGGATTGAGCCTTGGTATGGAAACCTACTAAGTGATAACTTTCAAATTCAGAGAAACCCTGGAATTAACAATGGGCAATCCTGAGCCAAATCCTGGTTTACGCGAACAAACCGGAGTTTAGAAAGCGAGAAAAAAGGGATAGGTGCAGAGACTCAATGGAAGCTGTTCTAACAAATGGAGTTCACTAACTTGTGTTGATCAAATAATTCACTTCATAGTCTGATAGATCCTTTATTAATCGGACGAGAATAAAGATAGAGTCCCATTCTACATGTCAATACTGACAAGAATGAAATTTATAGTAAGATGAAAATCCGTTGACTTTTAAAATCGTGAGGGTTCAAGTCCCTCTATCCCCAACTCTACTCCCCCCAAAAAACCTGTTTGACACCTTACCTTTTTTTTTTTTAGTTATTCAAGAATTCATTATCTTTTTTCATTCATCCTACGCTTTTACAAACTCTAATTTCTTTTCTTATTATATACAAGTCTTGTGGGATAGGGATAGGGATATATCATACACTTACAAATGAGAAAGAAATATCGATTTGAATTATTTAGAATCTATATCATTTTTCATTTTAAAACTTAGAAAGTCTTCTTTTCGAAGATCCAAGAAATTCCCGGTCAAAAACGTTTTTCATTTACTACTTTTGCGTTTCTTTTAATTGACATAGACCTAAGTCATCTAGTAAAATGAGGATGATACTTCGGTAATGGCCGGGATAGCTCAGTTGGTAGAGCAGAGGACTGAAAATCCTCGTGTCACCAGTTCAAATCTGGTTCTTGGCATAGGGTTGATTAATTTTGATAAGTTTCTATTCTTCAAATTAACCGTATTTTTAGAAAAAAAGTGCAATCATCCTTTATCCCCCTCTCTTTTTTTTGTTCATGTTGTGGATCCATGCGTTCAAAAAGAACATATAATATTTTATACATAATACATATTCGAAAGGTTAAATGAGTTCTGTTTGAAAGAATCAAATAAGTAAAAAAAAGGTCTAGTATCTATAGAAAAAGGGCAGAAATACCCCAAGATTCATTAGATACAATAGAAAGAGAATTGTACCCCCCCCCTAATTTATTGCTTTCCGATCTGATTTATTCATTCCCTGTTATGGAACTCAAGTTTACTAAGTTATGTGCGCGATACAAAGTTCATAATGCAGAACTCTTTTTTTTTAGTTCATCCTATTGGCTCGGCTTTTACGAAAAAAAAAGTATCTTCCAAATTGGAGATCAAGCTATCTATAATAATATGAATACCTCAATTCTTCTGTTTGTTTGATCGAAAAAAGAATCGAATTCAAAATATTCCGCGAGGGTCTGTAGTTGTAGAAGCTAAGACTCGTTTTTTATCATTCAATAAGCATCTTGTATTTCATAAAAATTGGGGGCAATATAATCCTTACGCAAAGGCCACCCTATCCAACTTTCGGGCATTAAGATCCGTTTCAGCCGTGGATGGCTATCATACGTGATTCCTAACATATCATAAGATTCTCGTTCTTGAAAATCCGTACTTTTCCAAACCCAGAAAACAGATGGAATTCTAGGATTACTCCTGTGAGTAAATACTTTTATGCAGACTTCTTCCGCTTGATTGACACCATATTCTATTCTCGTAAGATGATACACACTGGCTAAGAGGCCACCTGGTGCCACATCATAGGCACATTGCGAACGTAAATAATTGTAACCATATACATATAAAATTACAGCAATAGAATGCCAATCCTCGGGCTTTATTTGTAAAGTCTCTATTCCTTGGTAATCGAAGCCCAACGATCTATGAACCAATCCGCGTTTGGCTAGCCAAACGGACAAAGTGCCCTGCATCTTTTTTA